AAGGAAATTGATCAGGGATTATCAATAAAGACTGAAATTGATTCTTCCTGGGTCGATGCCCGAGCGGTTAATGGGGACGGACTGTAAATTCGTTGGCAATATGTCTACGCTGGTTCAAATCCAGCTCGGCCCAAAAATTTGCTGATCCACCATGAAATGATATAACCCATTTGTTGTTCTCCGAAAATAAACGATGTGCTCGGATACAGAAGAATAAAAATATCATACATCTATAGCACTATTTCTTTTTTCCATATTAGATATTTTTTCCACTCGTATCTTACTTAATTCCTATCAGGATCTGTAAGTATAAAGTCTAAGGAAAGGATTAAAGTAAATAAAAAAGGGGTCTTTTTTATTTCATTGATTCATTTTTCAATCAATTTGGAAATAACGAACCGATTACGAGTAATCCGTGTCGATCTCGCTAAAGTGCATACCTCTATCGATATTAATAGATAAATAAGTCCGCCTTGGTTAATTACAGCACAACGGTTCGAATCTAAAATAGAAAAAAGAAAGGATTTGAACGAAATTGTAAGAATATGTATGCTGTACGATTTTTACCTGGGATTGTAGTTCAATTGGTCAGAGCACCGCCCTGTCAAGGCGGAAGCTGCGGGTTCGAGCCCCGTCAGTCCCGATGGATACAAATCCAATCAAAAAAAAACATCAATTCATTTCGTGCCCGAAAGGGAATAAAAATAACAAAAAAATCTCATTTCTAATAGTAACCCCCCCTCTTTTTTCTTTCTTTTTTATTATTTAAAGGTAAAGGTTCCGATGAAGAAAGAAAATTTGTTAATTAATTTGGTATGGATAAAAGATCTTCCTATGTTATACTATTGAATTCTCGACGATGAATCGATTTGATAACTCAGATATTGTTATTCATGATATTGATCTGATTGGATATCATCGAGATGTAATTTATACTATTGAATTTACCGACGAAAGATTTATCATTTCTATGGGATTAAATCCCGAAGTATTATTTATTGGAAATTTAAGAGAAATAAAACATAGAGATTATGGAAGTAAATATTCTCGCATTTATTGCTACTGCACTCTTCATTCTAGTTCCTACTGCCTTTTTACTTATAATTTACGTAAAAACAGTAAGTCAGAGTGAATAATTTTACTTAAATATGACTTATTCATTCTTATCAATGCGATGATTGAATAAAACAAATGAAAAAGGATTTCACTTTAGGGTCTTAGTCTTCAATGAAATTATCAGACTAAAATCAGCAGATTTCTATGAAATCTGGATAATATGGTAGAAAGAAATCAAATCTATTTCTTTCTACCATACTATCTATCTATTATTGTAGTGTATAAAGTTTTACTCTATGTTTTATTCTATAAAAACAGAATGTTTTATTCTATAAAAATAGAGGTTTAATATGGACCAATCTACATACAATATGTATTTTCCATATATGTGTTTATATTCATATTCATATATATAGAATTTGAATTCCATATATGGAATGTACATAGCATAGCGTATCTATTTTTTTTCTTTGTTTCATCTATTTGAGTTGTATTGGTTACAACCAATCTGAAATAATAATAAAAAAAAAAAGCAACTCTTATTCTTCCAATTCGAATTTTTATATTTCTGATATTTTTTTACAATCCCGGGATCGTATTGTATTATATTCGGTATCTAAGAAGAATAATAAAGTAATATTTTTAGTATTCCGAAGAAGTAATTGATTAAATAGTTTACAGATGATTCAGGGGCTCTCTGAGAAAGTTTTTCGTATTTCGAAAAGATTGGTGGTAACCAATTCATCGAAATAGAAATCTTAGGAAGAATTCAGTTGCAATAGGAGTGAAGTTCCTATTATTTCTATTCCGTTGATTTTCAAAATACTTCAAAATACAAAGATGGGAATAATTCAAATATTTGTTTGATTGAAAGAGTATTTTCTATTTCTATATTACCCATAGAATACATTAATATTTGAATTTCATTGATTAGTATTAATAAAATACTTAAATTAAATTCAATAGTTAAAAAATTTTAGAACCCAGTTATCCAAAAATTTGTTTGATCTCTTAATTCAATTAAATTAGTAGTACTCTTAGAGTCCACTTCTTCCCCATACTACGAGGGAAAGGGAAAATGTAAAAACTACCATTAAAGCAGCCCAAGCAAGATTTACTATATCCATGTAAATTTTGTCTCCTATCAATATGAAGTAATTATTTGATTATTGTTAACTAATTTTTCTTGTATTATTTTATTCTTTTTTTGTATTTTTCATTAAAAAATATTATAATAATAGTGGAATCATCAGTACAGAGTCAAAAAGAAATTCTGGACTAACACCATTGACGAAACAATCCAATAAATCCAATTAGAACATCTAACAAGTTCTTATTTAATTTCTAGTAAAATCGGAAAACATTAAGATTAAGCATAAATCAAATATCCGGGGATATCTTTGGAAGTATAAAGAGAATGAATCTTACTAATAGGTAGGAATAGACCCATGTTTTATTTCCCCCATTTCATTAAGTAAAAAATAGAGAATCAAGACAGATTACTTTGCATGCTCATACCCTTATTTGCATCTCTTATTTCCTTTCATTTGATCTAATCCTTACCGTCTTCCGATTCGTTCTCTAAAACAATTGGAAGACAGCCTCTGAAATTCCTAGAGGTTACCGAAAAGAAAGAATTTGATTTTTATTCTAATGGAAATATAATAGAAATCATTTTTTGAATTTGATTCAAATAAAATAATATATTTCAAATAAGATAATATATTTCAAATAAGATAATATATTAAATAATAATATTTATATAGTATTAATATAGAAATAGAACTATTTAAATAAATATTAAATAAATATCAAAAAGAAGGCCAATTAGATATTCAATCTAATTAATCTAACTAATATTGAATCAATGCGTAAACACTTATATACTTTCCATAAGTCTGTATACAAGGTTTTTCTTTCGCCCCTTTCCCAACTAAAAATGGACTTCGATTCCCTATCCCACCTATCCCTATCCAATCTAATTCAAGACACAGTCAATAGACGTACACTACAGCAGTAGTGCAGTGAAAGGACTAAAATTTCAAGATTTATCAATTCCTTTTCACCACTAGAATTTTTCCTTGAATCCGAGACGAAAATATTTTCAGCATTTTAGAGAACTAACCTCTCGATGCTTAAAATTAAAAATAAAACAAGTCCAAAGAGCCCTTTTCCCGCGCTCTTGCTTCCGCTGGAAAAAAAAATTCAAGTTTTCTATCAACAAAATAGAATACAGTATTTCAATTCTCTTGCCGATCAGGCGACACCCGGATTTGAACTGGGGAAAAAGGATTTGCAGTCCCCCGCCTTACCACTCGGCCATGCCGCCAAGATGATACAAAAAAAATATATGAGAATACCCCTCCTTCTTTTTTGGTTTTTTGAGGAGCAGGGTTTCTAAACTTTTTTATGTGTTTATGTATTAAATTCTGTTTTCTTTAATCCCATTCTTCAAAGAGCCCTCCTTTTTTTCTATTGAAAAAACAAAGGTACACCTTCAGTCAGTCACAAAAGCAAAAATTTCCGGACAAATCGCAACCATTAATTATGAATTCCTGAATAATTCTTGAATTTGAATCTAAAATGGTTTTTTTTACTTATTCTATGATTCTATGAGAAAAAAATGTAAATTGATACATAATCAATATTTCTTTATTTTTTTTATAATCCTTCTTCATTTCAATTATAACAGCAACTGTCAGGATATGTAAACCCTAAAACATAAATTTTTATTGTTACACGGATATTATCTAATCTGTTATCTTATTCGTATAAAATACCTATATTATAGGAAATTTTCAAGAAATTCTCATGCTTCCATTTTTTTTTTTTGACAAGTTTTTATTAAATAGATTGAATAGAAAAAAAATGGAACACGACATGCGCTGTCCCGAACAAATATGACTGCAATTGCAATAAAGTAAGAAACATATATAGATAGTTATAGCTGGAGTTAGATCTGTGCATGTTTAATAAATACAAGCTTTATTACGTACTGCAATTATATTCTCAAATTCTAAAAAAAAACAGGTAAAAATATCTTTCTTCTTTGGAAATTCGAATTCTTTCTTGAACAATTGAAAAGGTTAAGCTCTAAAAAAATCAATTCTATATTGTTTCTGATTATTAGATTAGATCTTTCTCTCATCGAGCCGAACAAATCCCGAATTCATTTTTTTTGATACCCAATCAAATTAGAAAGAATATGTAATATCATAATAATAGTAGAAATAGAATTCATTTTTTGTTTTGATATTCTTTCTTAAAAATCCTCTGAAGTCTAGGTAGAATTTTTCAATTCGTTTCCATTTCTATGAAAATTTGGAGTCTATCCATTTGTTTTGTTGAAAATTCCAATTTCAGTATAAAATTCTATTTATTCCTCTTTTCATAATAGGTCTTTTATAGACGGAGTTAGGTAAAATTTCATGTGATTCAGTAAAAAGAACAGAAATTCCATTATTGCTAAATCCATTCTATTCATGTGATTCAATGAAGAATGACAGCAAATCGTGGAATATTTTTTATAAAATAAATGGGAAAATTGAAAATGCTTGGGGTTGGAAATGAGGAAATGTCTACACTACCAGGGTTGAATCAAATACAATTTGAAGGGTTTTGTAGGTTTCTTGATCAGGGATTAACAGAAGAACTTTTTAAGTTTCCAAAAATTGAAGATACAGATCAAGAAATTGAATTTCAATTATTTGTGGAAACATATAAATTGGTAGAACCCTCGATAAAAGAAAAAGATGCCATATATGAATCACTTACATATTCCTCTGAATTATATGTATCTGCGGGATTAATTTGGAAAAACAGTAGGAATATCCAAGAACAAACTATTTTTATTGGAAACATTCCTCTAATGAATTCTCTGGGAACTTCTATAGTAAATGGAATATACAGAATTGTAATTAATCAAATATTGCAAAGTCCTGGTATCTATTACCGGTCAGAATTGGACCATAACGGAATTTCGGTCTATACTGGCACAATAATATCAGATTGGGGAGGAAGATTAGAATTAGAGATTGATAGAAAAGCAAGGATATGGGCTCGTGTGAGTAGAAAACAGAAAATATCTATTTTAGTTCTATTATCAGCTATGGGTTCGAATTTAAGCGAAATTCTAGAGAATGTTTGCTACCCTGAAATTTTTTTGTCTTTCCTGAATGATAAGGAGGAAAAGAAAATCGGGTCAAAAGAAAATGCCATTTTGGAGTTTTATCGACAATTTACTTGTGTAGGTGGAGATCCAGTATTTCCTGAATCTTTATGTACCGAATTACAAAAAAAATTTTTTCAACAAAGATGTGAATTAGGAGAGATTGGTCGACGAAATATGAACCGAAGACTTAATCTTGATATACCTCAAAACAATACATTTTTGTTACCGCGAGATATATTGAAAGCTGCGGATCATCTGATTGGAATGAAATTTGGAATGGGTACACTTGACGATATGAATCATTTGAAAAATAAACGTATTCGTTCTGTAGCAGATCTCTTACAAGATCAATTTGGATTGGCCCTGGTTCGTTTAGAAAATATAGTTAGGGGAACTATATGTGGAGCAATTAGATATAAATTGATACCGACTCCTCAGAATTTGGTGACTTCAACTCCTTTAACAACCACTTATGAATCTTTTTTTGGATTACATCCATTATCTCAAGTTTTGGATCGAACCAATCCATTGACCCAAATAGTTCATGGGAGAAAATTGAGTTATTTGGGACCTGGAGGATTGACGGGGCGAACTGCTAGTTTTCGGATACGAGATATCCATCCTAGTCACTATGGACGCATTTGTCCAATTGACACCTCTGAAGGAATCAATGTTGGACTCATAGGATCTTTAGCAATTCATGCGAGGATTGGTCGTTGGGGGTCTATAGAAACTCCGTTTTATGAAATCTCTGAGAAATCAAAAAGAATAGACATGCTTTATTTATCACCAAGTAGAGATGAATACTATATGGTAGCCACGGGAAATTATTTAGCACTGAATCGAGGTATTCAGGAGGAACAGATTGTTCCAGCTCGATATCGTCAAGAATTTCTGACTATTGCATGGGAACAGGTTCATCTTCGAAGTATTTTTCCCTTCCAATATTTTTCTATTGGAGCTTCCCTTATTCCTTTTATCGAGCATAATGATGCGAATCGAGCTTTAATGAGTTCTAATATGCAACGTCAAGCAGTTCCGCTTTCTCGGTCCGAAAAGTGCATTGTTGGAACTGGATTGGAACGCCAAGTGGCCTTTGATTCAGGAGTTCTTGTTATAGCCGAACACGAGGGAAAGATCATTTATAACGATACTGATAAGATCATTTTCTTTGGAAATGGATATACTCTAAGCATTCCATTAGTTATATATCAACGTTCCAACAAAAATACTTGCATGCATCAAAAACCCCAGGTTCAGCGAGGTAAATGCATTAAAAAGGGACAAATTTTAGCAGATGGTGCTGCTACAGTTGGCGGTGAACTCGCTTTGGGAAAAAACGTATTAGTAGCTTATATGCCATGGGAAGGTTACAATTCTGAAGATGCTGTACTCATTAGTGAACGTCTGGTCTATGAAGATATTTATACTTCTTTTCACATACGGAAATATGAAATTCAGACTCATGTGACAAGCTATGGTCCTGAAAGAATCACTAATAAAATTCCACACCTAGAAGCCCATTTACTCCGAAATTTAGACAAAAATGGAATTGTGATCCTGGGATCTTGGGTAGAAACAGGCGATATTTTAGTGGGTAAATTAACGCCTCAAATGGCGAAAGAATCTTCGTATGCCCCGGAAGATAGATTATTACGAGCTATACTTGGGATTCAGGTATCCACCTCAAAGGAAACTTGTCTAAAACTACCTATAGGTGGTAGGGGCCGAGTTATTGATGTGAGATGGATCCAAAAAAAAGGGGGTTCTAGTTATAATCCAGAAATGATTCATATATATATATTACAGAAACGTGAAATTAAAGTAGGTGATAAAGTGGCCGGGAGACATGGAAATAAAGGTATCGTTTCAAAGATTCTGTCTAGACAGGATATGCCTTATTTGCAAGATGGAAGACCCGTTGATATGGTCTTCAATCCATTAGGGGTACCCTCGCGAATGAATGTAGGACAGATTTTTGAATGCTCACTCGGATTAGCGGGGGGTATGCTAGATAGACATTATCGAATAGCACCTTTTGATGAGAGATATGAACAAGAGGCTTCGAGAAAACTTGTATTTTCCGAATTATATGAAGCCAGTAAACAAACATCGAATCCATGGATATTTGAACCCGAGTATCCGGGAAAAAGCAGAATATTTGATGGAAGAACAGGGAATCCTTTTGAACAGCCTGTTATAATTGGAAAGCCTTATATATTGAAATTAATTCATCAAGTTGATGATAAAATACATGGACGTTCCAGTGGACA